TTATGTCAGTCATTCCAAATGAGAAGCCCCGCCCGCTTTGTGACATCAATTTGAAAGAGTGACCAGAGACTTTTGAAAGGTGAACTGATGCTACCTTACTGTCCTTGCCAGGTCTTTATTTCACACAACTAGGGAATGGGGACGGTGTGTTCTTATCGTTCGTTCATGCGCTGGATGTGGTATAGACTAACTCTGCCTCCCAGGACTCGCTTTGGTCTGTGTAGGACGATTGTGAATCACAAAAAGACTAACTGAAATGGCCGGCCTTCGCTTGGATAGGCGTGTAAAGCTTACAGGGAAAAGAAAGAATGATCGTTAGATTACTTACTTGTATATAGAAAGAAATCCTCTCTCTTTTGGAATGGCCTCACAAGAAAAATAAAGAACATTTCATTGGTAAAATATGGAAGTGAAAGCGCCGTTGACAAGATCGAGTGAAAGGTCCTGGCAGCCCTTGCTTCTTCCTGTAGTCAACCTACTCTTATCCGAACTTCTCTTATCCTGAGCTCTGGAATGCGCCTGTGGCTCCCTTGATTTACGAAAGATGGTGACCTCGCAAACAACAACCTTGGAGTCCCGTCGAGTGCACGGTTCTTTCTTCAGCGCTCTGAATGGAACGCAAAATCGAACCTAGTAATGCAGCAGGAGACATTCTCATCGAAGAGTGTAGCCGGGCAAAAAGGTGTGCTGAGTAGTAGATCTCGTCTAGCTACATCCTCGGAAGCCGACAGGTATACTCCAATGTTTTCGGCTTACTCTCACCAAGGTTCCAAGTATAAGGTAGACGCTAGACCGAGGTAGTTACCGTGCGATAGGCGATCCAGGGTCACGTGCAATACCGACTTCCGCTCAATCCCTACCTTTGTTCCTGTCAACCCTTCGCTAGTAGGACTCTCAGATAGAATGGCTAGTCGGAAATAGGTTACGAAGCTCGAAAGAAAGTATACGAAGAAAGAGTTTCCCGGCGCACTCTAACTCTCAGAGAAATCACTTTCTTTTCAATTCTTTGCTTGCTTATATACTACGACCATTCTGGACTTTATACGTCGAGATAGTTGACAATGCATATGCAGGTGATTTCATAGCATGCACCTAAACTTTTTCATTCTCAGTGGTAAGTGTGATTGAGCTAATCTTGCTTCTTCCACTTGACTAGCGCGCGTAAATCCTTCATCATTGGCTTTTCTCTCCGATCAGCTTTTCACTGAACTTTATTGGGATCTTGAACAACTCAATATCGGTTCTATTCTCAGTGTTCTAAGAATCCTCCACCGGGAAATGTGTAATGCGCCGTGCGTGTGGGAAATTCTCTCAACTTAACAAATTATTGATGGGCGAACGACGGGGATTGAACCCGCGCATGGTGGATTCACAATCCACTGCCTTGATCCACTTGGCTACATCCGCCCCGCAAGGAGGGGATATCAATTTGAATAGATCAGAGAGGTTGCCAGAACATTTTCCTCTTCTGTTCGTGTTTGCGTGGCTTTCTTTGAAGCTTGCTCTTCCAGTGCTGACTTCGATTTATATACGAAATTGTTACTGTCAAAGACTCTGTTTTCTACTCCCAGAGTGCAAGCCGATCTACCACTATCAACTTTCAAGGCTTGATCTATTGGAGGCCAACACTGAAAGCTCACTCTAGGGACAACCCTGCAAGCCTAGGGCGGCTAAGGTGAGTCCTATCCGGCCGGCTCCCTCTTGAAACAGCGTATTTAGACACAAAGTACGAGCCCTTCCCTATGCGGACCTCCTCCTCCTATAAATGTCGAGATTGGTCTGAAAGGTAGTTTCTACTTGCTTACTTGAACAAGTAAAGACTTCTTCTCTGATTTGCGGGAAAGAGTCCGACTTGCATGTCTTAAGCATAGTGACATCTGCTAATGAGAGGTTAGCCTGAGGACTAATTAAGAAGTGATTGGTTCGAAGAGGGCAATCTAGATCGGCTTGATGGAAATAGTATATGCCGTTCGACGGATGCTAATGGAGGTAAATCGGATTCTCTTCCTTTTGATGGCATTCAGTTTCATGTCGACGAATCGGCTTCAGTATAGGGATTCTGCTTTCAGTCTTTTATTTGGGTGATCTTCTTAACCACAAATCTCCTAACTTGGCCGCTAGTTCAAGAGAATTTATTTTTCTCTCTTAGAGGTTGAAAAGAAAGAAAAACTGGAGCTAGAAACTCAAAAAGTGGGCAGGTCAAAAAGAAACAAAAGAGAAGAGCAATAGAATGGATTGAACATCGATAGCAATCAAGTCCTTGTCTTTCTCTGTATCGGTAGTAGCATCAGCCAACCCTTCCACTAGGAGTGGATTAGGATGCTACTATTTCCGGCTTGCTCTACTGCTACTAATCCGAATGCTAGTCCTAAGTGCTATCTTCCCTAGTGACAAGTTACCTAGAATGTCTATCAGTTTCTCCTTGCTTCTAGACTTCTCAGTAGACTGGTTGACTAGTAGCTCTTTTCTACCTATCCTGTGTATGCACTTCTACTTTGACGCATCTACTTTGACTTGTTGACCTTTACTAGTAGCCCTCACAATCACACCGATCCCGTGTCAACACCTATCCGTGAATGTCTTGGCAACAACAACTACTTTATACCATGAAGGCCTATGAGCGACCTTACCTACTATATGTACTGACCGAGCGTTCTACTCCTCGGAAATCAAACAAAGAAAGCATCTCTTGCCTTTCCTTTATGACCTATTTTGGTTATTCCTCAGAGAAGAAAGTGGTTAGCCTTAGCCTAGAGCCTTGTGGCATACCTTTCATCCAAACTAGACTACCATCTTTCCTCTATAATGAAATATAATCTTTCTTTTCAACTCAAGTTGGCCTTCCTATTGAGCCACTTAGGGTTCGTAGCACTGGTTCCAGGTATCCCAACCCCGGACCTGATCGGGTATGCTAATCTACCCGTAGAAAGTGCTACTTCCGTAGTCTATGGTCCCGCTAATCCTAAGCAAATTCGCCGCCAAGAAGAGATCCCGGAAGAAGTCTATTCTGGTGCTTGAGGATGGTATGGTAATCCATTTCTGACTTACCAGGCTGGGATCTAATCGTTGGTAAGGTTGCTTTCTATGTAGGTAAGATAGCCTAATCTCTAGGGGTATCTATCAGGGAAGAAGGGACGACCCGAGAACGTAATCTGAACCAAGAAATGAAGTCTAACTCAAGCTTCGGTGCAGTCCGGGGAAATCCAGATAGCAGTCAACTAAAGTGTAGTTGACATTGACTGAAAAAAGGTTTGATTTTCGTGCTTTGCTTGTTGGTTGAATCTCAATCTCTCGTATCAAGAGATTCTGAAAGAGATACTTGAAATTAGGAATCTTTCTTTCATTAAGCGCATTATTGGATTTTATAGAAGGGATTGCTGCCTTAAGGAAAGCAACTGAATTCAGGTTTATGCTTTCTGGTGTAAGGTGCAATAGGAATAGGATCAGGGACAAGGAAAAATGGCACATAAGAAGACCTTTTTGCTTGAAAATGAAGAGCAGTCAGAGCATGAGAAGGTTGAACTTACCGACAGCGACCCATAACGTCAAATCCCAAAGATCGCACTTCGTCCTTGGTGCGGCACCAGCCGCCTACTCCCCACTTCCACTACGCGCCATACAGGCCATCTCACATTTGATTGATTCGAATCCGGAAAAGAGAGATCGAAAACATACACTAGAACGATTGTTCTTTCACCATTCTATTCTTGTGTTGAATAAAGAGCGAAGGATCAGAGAGTGAAGCCTGGAACACAAGCTCCGAAAGGGAAGAGCGGAGCTTGTTCAACCAAGCCCGTGGGGCCTGCTTTAGACCATACAAGGCCTTATTGAGAAGACAAAGATGATTCGGGTGGGCCAAGCCGGATCAACAAAGCCCGGCGGTTGAGACATGTATACCCCTTCTTCAAGATCACCATGAAGGAAGGCATTGTTTACGTCAAGTTGACGCACACACCATCCTCGGGATAGAGCAAGAGAGAGAACAACTCTCATTGTGGTTGGTTTAATGACCGGGCTAAAGGTTTCATGATAGTCGATGCCTTCCTCTTGATTGTACCCCACTACCCTTCTCGTTGCAATAAAAGTCTAATTTGTCGAACACAAGCCCTCATCTCCATTCCGATCAGTCTGAAGACAAAATAGGGCGTAAAGACATTTGATCTACGAAAATAGCCAATCGGGCTCAAAAAACGTTCCTGATCAATTGATTTGTCAAAAAGTACATACTATATCTGCAACACATATGGGATAAGATCGCGTGCTAGAGATGGCAAAGAATCTTTTGGCACGTTAGCTCTCAAGAGCCCCGCTAGCTTGGTATTGAGGTTATTGGATTAGCGTATATTACCGAGAGCTCCTCTCCGTCTAAAAACCAAGTATGGCATTAGCAATGTCAAAGTGGAGTTCTGATGGGCTTACGACTGTCAAAACCCCTCGCTGGCGGTGAATCACAATGGGGTGAATCCCTATCGCCAAATGCCAAAATGTCTAGTTGTCAACTATTTGATTCAAAGGATCTGTGTCGCTTTCACTAGTCAAAACCATTTTCTTCATCCACCGCCGGATAAGCATCGTACTCAATCAGGAAGGGAGGAATCGGTGCTAGCGGTTCCTTTCGCAGTGATCTCTTATCATCTCTTACTATAGAGTAGCATCGGGAAGGCGTGGGCCCAGGGTGGCTTGATTCAGCACTTGCTGGAAGGGGGGGCTGCTTACTTAACAGCTTAACAAGTAGGGCTTATGACTCGCCTGTAACTGGCTGCAAGAAAACTGACTTCCAATATTCGGCATTGTTAACTCGCTGAAACCCTCTAACCTTGACCTAGTGCTTGATTTTCTGACCCAGCGAGTGTAAGGATGGAAGGAGTCCAAAAAAGCTGGCTTATGGCTTTCTCGTATGTACTCCGAACAACTTATGGATCAAGTTTTGACCTGGATGTTTGATATTCTACTTCTACCCATACCCAAAAGTATCCATTGGATAGAAGTTCTTATTCTGTAGTGCTAGTACCTGCTCTAGTCGTCAAGTCAAGTATATCCGGGAATCGGTGGGGAATCCAGTCAAAGAAAAAGTCAGTATCAATCTTTGTGTGGATGTTGTCGGAAGCCTATGAGAAATACCGCCAAAGCTTTTGAGTTACATAAAAGGAAAGTCGGAAAGGGTAAACGAAATCTCCGGTCTTCGGGAGATTCACTTCTCAGTCTCGTAGTTGAGTTACGCGATACGGTTGAAATCGGCCTTTTCTTTTCCTGTGATGGATGCCCCTCCCTGCCCCACTTATGAAAATTGTGATTTCCTATTTATTGACGATTTTCTTTCCTCGGTTCTATAAGTGCGTCTTATTTTCTTCAAAGCAATCTTTTTCTTCCTTCTTTCACCTTCGTTCTCTGGTTTGAGCTTAGATATCCAACTTATCGAGGAACTGATTGATTCTCGTAACTCACGTAGCTACTGCCCTTCAATGCATTCTTTATTTATATCTTTTTATATGTTTCAATATAAAAGAATGCAAGGAAATAGGCCCAGTCTATGTCTCTAACTCCAATGTTAGCTCTTTTCCCACTGCTTAGAACTCACCACAACACTTGGTCATCAAAGCCTTACTCCTTTGCATGTACTCCATTAAAGCTGTACTCCCAGCCAGCTCACTCAGATTGGAAGAAGGTAATTCCATTCCCTATCGGTCGGAAGGGGAAGCTTTGACGATGCATCAGTCTCTCATCCGGGGCATTCCTCTAGATCAAACAAATAAGTATAAATATCAAACCCCTTAGGGGAAGGAACTATTGATAACGACATAGTTACATACATAGGCGGCTTATAAGTGTGTATAGGGCTTGGTATGAAGTCCTAGTAAATGGACCAAGAAAAAGCTCATACATACCTGGGGAACAAGGTCTTGTTGAATATGCTTAGCTTACAGAGGCGTTATGAGGAGTGCATCCATGGTCCAAGGTGAAGACATGCGGTCTAGCTAGCCCCCCATGTCTTTTCCCTTTTTTAAGTGGGTAGATATTTATGGTGACACATCACATTCTCGGCCCGAGGAACAAGAAAACCTGCCAGTCATAGGAGCCACATTTTGGAAGTTGCTCGGGGACATGTGAGCTCACTAGTACGGTGACACACCTTTGGTCATGAGGCAGGCCACAAGAGTAGGGAAAAGCGGCTAGCTCAGAATGTCCTGCGGACGGAAGCACACACTGGAGCTGTCTGTGAACTTCATTGAGAAAAAGGGGTCTTATTAGATATGACTTTCGTATAGACCTAGAATCTAATAAAGCTCCGGTCGTTGGAGTAAGAGCAGTTTCTTTCTACGTTAACGACACAGATTCCACAAGTTTCTTCGTTGACGGTTTTATAGCCTTCCTTTTCCCTCTACTTTATTCCTTTTCTGGGACAGACAGTATGAGATGGCTTCTTTCGGAATGGAATCTCTATGGAATTCTGGAATGAAAACACTACTCGCCAGGCAAGCAATAGTTTTTGAGAGTCCCTCCAACGAGTTCATTTCCTATTTAGGAAAGAGTAGAGCACGAGAGTGGAATTGGAAACGAAGAGGATATGTGTACCTCCTATTGAACTCACCTCATAGTTTATTTGTCCTTTCCATCTCATCTTCTCTCAGAAGAAAGAAATCTCCGAAAACATCTATAACCTAAAGAAGACGTCTCTCTCTCGAAACCCATAACAATCTCTCAAGACCCGGCGTACCAATCTCTCTTTACCCCTACCAATCTCCCAAAACCGGCACCCCCTCAATCTTCTCGTGTTGGAAAATGGGAAATCAAGACCTTGCCCGATGGCAGCGGCTGTTCAAATATTCACAAGGACATCAATTGTCCGGTAATATGTTATCTCTCTTTACTCTTCTTCCATCTGTCTTACATCCCGCTCTTCCCTACTTGTGTTGTGCGCCGCTGAAACTGCTACTCCCCTACTTTCTGACTAATCCTAAGGAAGCCCTATGGTCAAACCCTATGCTAGTCCGGTAGCTTCCCCTACTACTCAACAATACCAGCGTATCCCAATATGCGTCGACCAAAGACAATCAATGCCCGCCCTACTTTCCTCATCTGAGACTCTGAGCAAGAAATGCAAAGATGCTACTACTCAAAGCACATTTGATTTGACTTCTTTTCCATCAATTCTTTACTAGTGACCACTTGAACCAAGAGTAGATCATTGCAAGGCCTATCCTAAGCTGTACGTCATGCCCCATACCAGGTAGCTAGCGTAGAGGAACTTAGCCTATTTCCCATCTGACCTCCTTTCCTAGGCTTGCCCTATTATCCAATAAAAGCAATGACTACATACATTTCTTTGTTGATATGACCCTTGGCCTGTATGTAGTCAGAGAAAAGAAGTGGTTTTTTGGGGATTGATGGCATCGCATCTCCTTTGGCACAGAGAATTACAGAAATCAAACTCACTCTGAACAGATCTTCCTTTCATTACCGAGAACACCAAAGATAACTGCTTCCTTTCTCTGTGAAAGAAATTGGTACCTCTCTAATAGTGACCGGGGCTCGGTTTGAGTATTTAGACTTCCTACTGAAAGTCATAGATTGAATATAGCTCCTCCTAGCAGCCTCTTACTAGGACTTGGCTCCTAGAACTCCTCCTCTTCATCTGTCTTTTTCTTTCCATCTAGCTAGCTAACTTCTTGGTTATGGCGACACCTTTCCAACTCGTCGTCTAGGGCATAGATGGCTCCCTCGGCATGATGGCTGTTTTTGATATTCTTGCACTAGTAGCAGTGGAAGAGTCGGTTGCCCGAAATCAGTAGAATTACTCTTTGCATTCCTCCTCGCCACGCCAATAGTCTTTTGAAAGCTCCGTGAAAAGCAAGTCTCACTCCTATATCCTTAGATATCTATATTGACTCTGTGTATTCCTACCTGCTTGGACTTGTCAAGGAGAAGTTGTTTTATGCCTTCTATTCTATTAGGAAAAGTTGGTCAGACTCATCTCGTAGTATATTACTAAACGATTTCTTAAACGGAATTTGCTGAACGAAGGTCGACCTAGGGCTATAGAGTTGACTTGCTTCTCACTCACGGCAGAATAAGAAGCTTCATCACTCGACTCTCAACCAAAAGAAAATCGGGGACAATCCTTCACGGAGGAAAGGTAGGTTCCATACCAACAAGACCTCCGAGACTAGAATAAGCTCATTTCACACCAACTACAGCAGAACTTCATCACCTGGTCCCTAATGTAACTGAGTCGAGTTGGGTAGAGCCCGCCATGTAACTTCACGAGGTGGAAAACCCCCAATAGGAAAGCAAAAACCTTCTGTGTGTAATAAAGAAGAAGAGCTTAATCGAGTTAGGTAGGATGTAGATCGAGCGCAATAAGCTACAGGAGTGATTCTTTCGCTTTGGAAGAAAAAGCTCAAAGAAGCTCCTCACTCAGCTCTTTCCCTATCCATAAGGGAAAAGGCCGTACCAGACAGGGCATTCAGCAGTTCAGACAGCAGGAAAGTGAGAGATAGCTGGTTCAAGATGAACAGAAAAAGCAGGTTCTAAGGCAAGACAGTCAGAGTCTATTTACTTATGAAGAGTTCTCATCCCGGCGCAAGCAATTTCTTACAGCCTAAAGTCCAGAGAGTTCTATTTTAGCCAGTAATAACGTGCGCCGCAAGCGAATGGATAGCTAGTTGACAGGGTAACCAGCGAGCTATAGGAAAAGTAGGCGTTCGGGTGCCGGGTTACAGTTCCTTTCCCGGCGGTTTCATTATCAGAGGGCATCCCAGCAGATATTCATTCATTCTTTATGTAGTCCGATAAAAAAGCGAGCAATTCTTACTGACTTCTTTGTCCCGAACTCGGTAGCTAAAAGGCCCAATTGCAGATTGGGGAGTTTCCTACTCTGGCTAGCACATGTTTTGGCTATGGACTTTCAAGGTCTAGCTGATCGGTGTCGGCAATTCTATCTGCCCTTCAGTGGTATCCTTATCGGCATATAAGTTTGCTTCGACTAATGTTGTATCAAAATGTTCATTTGTCTGCTTTTGAGCTTACTACGACGGGGTGCCGCCTCTTTGGTACGATTTCTTACCCACCCACACCACCTTTGAGTTCTTTATATACTATACTACTGGAGCGCTGAGATGAGTAGCGTTTTGGAAGGCCAGAAAGAAGGGGATTTTTGACCATAAACGCGCCGCTAGTAGTACGGGTAACTACACTTTTTCTTATTGACTTTCAAAAAAACCATATTTGACTTTGTTCATTTCCACTTTATGCAATGCCAATTCCAATATCAATGTATAAACATGAAAAGAAGGCTTACCTGAAATTGAAAAGAAACAATTAGACTCTGAATGTCAACAAAAGGAGATTGATCCTTGCCTTGGTTCGTAGTGTACCAAACCCTCTCTTGCTGGATACCTGTCAAGCCGCCTGTATGTAGGTTACTAGTATAACACTTTTGGATGAGTTGGGTGGGTATATTGGTCTAATTATGTAGGATAGGAGAGATAGGAAAAGTGAGAGTCCTTAATCGGTTAGAAAAGAAAGTCGAAAATTCGAAGGAAAGCTCAACTGTATATATATGGCAAGGAGTTCTTCTTTCTCCGGACGTTTATTCTTCACAATTCCTCTGGATGGCCTATAAATGGTGGACATCTATCTCCGGACTAGTGAAATTGGCTATAGCGTCCCACGCACACCTTTGGGTGGGTCTAGAAAGTTAGCCCGAATCAGTCTCCACGAACGACCTGACTCCTACCTCCTCTCAGCAGGGCCGCCGGAAAGCTCTGAGACATGCCTCTTCCAGAGGAAAGTCAACAGCTCCTTCTTTTTGGAGTAATTTGGCATGGGTGAAGACTGAAACTGGGATCCGAACTTCCTGCCGAGTTGACAGAAGAGATGAAAAAGGCTTGACAGCCGGGTACTAAGGGGAGGCTTGTCCTGCTCTCTTGAAGCTCGAAGCAGTTTGCTTAAGTGCAGAGTTATGGCCAAAGGAAAGACGTTGAGGTCGTTCGTGGAAGAGCAAACCACTTGTTCTTTCGCTTGAGGGGGAGGTCACATCTCACCGACGCTGGCGTAATACGGGATGTAATGATATATATATGTAGGAAAAAGGAAAGTTGGTACCTTCATTTCGCAGCTTCTTCGCTCTTCCTTACAGACAAAACGTATGGATCGCTTCCTGCTTACTAAAGGCATTGAAAAATGAGTCCTATTCTCATTTTGAGACTTTGAATTGAATGCATGATATTGAACATTGGACTAGACTTTCAATCCATCTTTGCTACCAGGGAATCCACTGAAATGAGGAAATCCGGACAGTAATCTCTTTGAACTACTTCATTTCATCTTTTCCCCAATCACTGACGTAGAGGTTGTTGTTTGCGAGGTCTACCGGCAAACCCCAGTCCTGGCTGTCTAAGTGAGTCCCATGCTTTCAACCTTGATTGTCAGTTCGTTCAAGCATAAGAAGAAGGTTATGAATAGGTCAGGACATAAGGTACGAAGAGAAGGGGGGTAGCGTGATAGAGTCCCTTGGGATAGAATCTCGTCAGTCAGGAAGTGCCAGATGCAAGATCCGTTGACTTGAAAGCCTTCCTGGCAGCCCAAAGAATTCCTGCTATTCTTCCGTCAGTGAGCACTCTTCCCAGGAAAGAAGAAGAGGACAGCCTGGGGGAAAGCTTCCTTCATACAAGCATTCTTTCTTCCGGAAGTCCGGTATCTGATTCGTTGTATAGGATCTCCCTGGATGTCAAGAAGACCCTAAAGGGAGTAGTTGACCCTACTGGAGCCTACATACATCTTGAACCTCAGAAGGACGGTTCACTCCGTCTGTGCATCGACTAAAGAGAGTTTCACAAAGTCACGGTTCAGAACCGCCTCGGATTGATGACTTCTTCGACCAACTTCAGGGCTCACGGATATATTATCAGATTGATCTCAGGACCGGGTATCATCAGTTACGGATCCGTACGAGCGATGTTCCAAAGACGGCCTTTCTAGCTACGGCCACTATGAATTTCTGGTGATGCCATTTGGACTGACGAATGCCCCAGCCTACTTCATGGGCATGATGAACCAGGTGTTAAAGGACTTATTGGATTCTTTCGTGGTGGTGCTCATAGATGACATCCTGGTTGACTCCCGGGGTCGGGAGGAAGACGAGCAGCACTTGAGACTGGTGTTACAGACTCTACGCGACCACAAGTGAGGGACTACTTTCACATCAGTGGGTTCCAAACCTCAAGCAGTAGGGCGACAATCCTGGGAAAAAAGGTTCGGTGAGGTTGATGGGGGCGGTGCCGCGGAATGCGTCGCGCTTGGTGATGCAGTACACCGAGCGCCACCCCCGGTTGTGCATGCGGTACTCCGTCACCGAGCCGTAGATCCACCCGATCCCGCCCTCGTACCAGTCCCTTCTGCTGTTATAGCCTCCATGGAGAAGGTTGGCAGAACACAATTCCTGCTGCTAGAAAGAAAGAAAATAGATGAAGTGAACCGATCTCCTATTTGAAAGGTCTAAGGTGTTGGACTGACGACTCTTGAACGTCGAAGGTGGGATTGTACCGGTTGACTGAGCGATGGGAGGATAAATCCTGATCAGGGCGCCTATTTACTAACCCATTTTATCGGGCTTTCTAGGCGCTTTCCTTCACTTGTCCCATATACTTAGAGCAAGAGGAATCGGGTTCGGGTGAGCAATGAATCCACTCGCGCTTACTTACTTTAGTGGTAGTTCGAGCTCGCTTCTAGTACCCTTACTGCTACTGCTCATGCTGCAAGACATTGCTTGGTCCCTTGTTTTCTCTTTGTATATGAGAACGCTTATAAAGTCAGCTAGCTTTTTTCTTTTTGCTTCTTTCTCAGGTTGTATATGATCAGGTTGATGTGTCACGACATATGGGTGGACGTAGAGAGATCAATAAAGAGACAGAGATCTGAGTTGATGCTTATATATATTCCGTCCGAAGTGATTCAGGTGCTTAAAGAGTAGAATGAACAAGAAAAAGAAATGAATAGAATGCTACTTTCCATCTGAGATTGACTTGTCTGGGCTGCTTCCTAGTTCCATTTGTTTGATAGATCTCATAATTCCTTGTCTTTTTTTCACTTTATGGTTAACCGAGAGTTCCGACAAAGAAATAGATGACTGGCCTTCTCTATGTTGACTGGGGAAGGCTCTCAATGTGCAACCTGACCCGGCCCTGTTCTCCTTTCTTGTATCAAAGCCAAGTTCATGGAATTTTCTTACCTACCTACTGTCGAAGGAAGGGACTCTCGGAAGAGTAATGCTTTGACGTGCCCATACATACTCAATGAAGGAAGCCTATCGACACTATCTATAGGCGCATTAGTCATTTATTAACGGACCAGAAAAACGTACTTTCTAAGCAAAGATCAAGGCGAGTTAAGATAGCTCCCCTCTAGCAAATGATGAACTTGTTCTCCGCGGATCCTGTGCTTCATAATTTATTTCAGCGGGGAACGCCATATGCTGCTTGATACGTCGCATTACACATGTCTTCCCTTAGAAAGAGGAATGCAACACTTTGACGAAATAAATTGACCTAAAGAACGAACCATTCTTTCAACAACGCAATAGGAATCTTTATAGGAATTAATTATTATAAGAGCCGACCAATCTCAGTCTTGCACGTTGAACGACGCGTTAAGAAAGAAGGAGTTTAGTCGTAGCGTAAGAAAGACGACGTTAACCATCAGCTAATGTACTTACTTTTCCTCACCCTGCAATCGACAATTTCTTTCTTATCTTCTCTATTTTATTTGCGAGAGAAGGTAATTAATGTAAGTGAGGGCCATGTGACGCAAATAGAATCTACTTCACACTATTATAAATTTATAAGGTAAGTAACTTCTCGCAAGGATTCTGCCCCGTTCCAGAATCACTGTTTTTGTGATCAAATGACAAAATAGATATACGAACTGTATAGGATCATTGGCTGGAATGGGATAAGTGATTCTTTGATAGGATCCCAAAGGTGTCGTGGAATCCACTAAGGATACAATAGGTATTTGTGATCTATCAGCTTCCAGTATGACCGAAGACTTTCTATCTGCATCCAGAATAACCACACAATCAGGTTTTTGGTGAAACCCCTTATTGATCTTCTTCTTTCTAGAACGGATTTGGTTGGGACTTGAACAAGAATGAGTCAAAAAAGCCCCGATCCTCCATTGAGAATCATTGATACAGCCCACCATTTCTTCCATTATCTGATATCTAAATACATGATTGGTCTTTAAAAAGAAGAAACGGCCTTTTTGACGAATGAGAGATCCTATAAAATGAAGAGCGTTTCGTAAACAAATCAGTGTCTTGTCTGAATCGAGAATAGCAATTCCATTTCTCGAACCACAGATATAGACTTTGAAATGGTGAGCAGCTACCCGATGGCCGAGATGTGCGTTCGTGTTAAGTAATGGAGTACAAACTAGAGAATGGATGGTCATTTTGGGCTTTGTTTTCTGTATCTCGAGGTGGTAAGTTCAAAAAAGAGAATAGGTGTCTCCGGTTGGTCACTTCTGGGAACGAAAGGAGATAAAAGCAAGCTACTGCGAAAGTCCTGTCCTTCCGAACCGGTGGAAGTCGAAAGCCCTTGAACCGGAGGCACGTTGGTTGAGACCAAGCAAGTCACTTCGGCATGTGGAGACAGGTCAAATCTCCCAAGTCAAGTCACTGAGTTACGAGGAAGAGGACCAAGACACAGAAAAGCCTAGCTTGAGAGATGACACCGACACAGACAAACGACAGAGGAAAGAAGAGAACGAAGAATTCCTCTATCTATGATATAACTCGATGCATTGATAGAGAATGAGAAGAAGGAGTGGAATGAAAACGGAAGATTTGTTGCTGAGAGCCAGGATGGATAATCGCTTTTTCCTATTTATGAGAATATGCGGATGGAAGATAGTTGAAAAGTCAAGGAAGTCAGATCTTGATTTACATTGATCAATATTGACCTTGTCTATATATGCAATTCTTGATTTCTTGATTGACATAAATGCACCCCATGTCTTTCGTCATATCGTTGAAGACTGACTGGTACTCTTGCTGATCTCTGGTACTGTTGCTGGTATCCCTTCAAATCAAAGTAGAGACTGCTTTCTCTGGTACTGTTGCTGGGCTGACTTGAAAGTAGAAGCGTCCCTTCCTTCTCTGGTACTGTTGCTGGTCTTCCTTGTAAGTAGAAGCGTCCTTGCTGTTCTCCCTTTTCAAAGTGGAAGGTGCCGTAGTCGATAAGAGAGCATATAGCTTCTTCTTTTTCAACAAGGATCTCCTACTAACGTCTCGAGTACTAAGGAAGGGATTGACAAGTCCCGACCCAACTCAATGATGAGGAAAATCCCATCCTGCCTTCTTCATCGGACGAAGAAGAGTGGCGAAGAAATAACAGCCTCAAAAACCTAGCTCGAGAAGACATAGAATCAGAAGACTCAAGGCTCATTCATCTAGAGAAAAGCTCGCTGATTCAAAAACTCTCCGGCTATGGAGATGACAGATAATTCCAAAACACAAGCCCGCAATCAATCTTATAAGGTCTGAATGCTTCTCTCGGGCTGTCCATGGGTATACCGGTTGCGAACTGCAGGTGTGGGTTGACAACTAATAAAGGTATTGGCCGGGAAGGGAGAATGCCGAGAGACCTCCTACGGAGAAGTGGCATTGTTAACCTACCCGAGAAGAAAGCAGTACCGGATGGAAGTATGAGAAGGAGTGATTTAGTCAAAAATGCTTCAATTACATCCAAGCAATCAATACCTCCCAACAAACATAAGTTCAGCTTCTCCTCTCTTCTATTATTTTCTCTTTTCCTCTTCCTCACTATAGATATATTTGACCAAATACTGATTTCGACGTGCCAGCAGTGTAGGTAACTACTTTTTGACAGAAATAAGAGAATCAATAGAATACTGAAAACTCAATATAAGAGAGAATTCATTGTCCCTTTTGCTGAAGATGGAAAGAGTCAAGACACAGACAGGGATGGATCGACCATCAAGGGCATCTGACCTCTATGAATGGACACAAGCCTCGTAATGGCCAAGGCCAAAGTCCTATGAATGGAATTTCTCTGAGAAGAAAAAGCTAGTGCAAACAAGTGTCAATTCTGGGTCTTCCTTTTCGCCTTCGTAGCATCCCTCAAAAGTAGCTCATAATTGTCATGGACACATTTATTCAGGAAAAATGACGTCCTCCAGAGTCTCGAATTTCTGGTAATGGAATCCTGTTGTGATCATTACCTCTTTCAGGGATTCAGGAGACGTCCTTTCTGCTCATAACTCTCTATAGTAGCATTTCTCCACTAAAGAGAAGTAGACTTGGAAGAGTTCTTCCGATGAATAGGAATGATGTAAACTAAGTCATTTAGTGGTTCACTTTCATAAGTGGATTTGGACATAGGAAGAGATTTCTTTATAGATTGACTCTTTCCTTTGGTCTAAATTGCTTGACACTTATACGGCACTCCCGACGAGGAGTATATTTTATCAAAATTCAGTTCTGCTCCTCGGAAACTTCTTTTTGATTTCATAGTAGGTAGGTAGAGTGCTTCCTCATTCTGACTGCTTTGATAAGGCTCGTTCATCACCTTCAAACAAAAGGAAAAGCGGAAGGGTAAAGAAAGGTTATGAAATAAAGTCAGACTGATTTTCTGTCTACTGGGCTAGGAGATGAGCTTGCTGCTGATCGAGGAGCATATTTGAAGCTTCAGTCTGCATGAGAAAGAAGAAAGCAACTGATGTAAGAAACTATGGGCTCAATGTCCCAATTGGACGAGAGGTCCTTGGAGTTCACTGCATCACAGACTAGTTCCGAAGAAGAGAAAAAGGCCCTCTATTACAGACAAGGGGAGGTGAGGCTACTCGGCATGCGAGGAGAACTCCTTGTCCTTCGTCAATGCGAGTAGGAGTGAAGTGGGATCCGTAAGCCCATGCATGGACTAGTCAACCTTGGCTTTCACAGCAAGTTAGGCTATGAAAAGGTTCTGACTCCGGCATGAGTGCTGTTTGGTCAGTGAGAAAGATCCAGACTGGAATAAAGGGACTGCCTGATGGCTTTCTTTCAGGCCCTCCTTCTTCGGTCTTGAGGCGGGTCGTACATTAGCCTGGTTCATTCATAATGCCTGAATGGGGAAGAAGTTCGAATAGGAAGGTGGGGCAATACTCTGATCTTCCTGTTCTATCCGTCTCTGGCGGCAATGTCTGAAGCCCATCCCAAACACATCTTTCTCGAGAGGTTGGAACAACGAATGTGTGATCTACGGATAGGAGGTAGTTCGAATCGAAGCTTCCATCATCTCGCGGGTCGAATGGAAAAACTGGACCGGATCGAACGACTCCTAGTCATGAATTGGAATCAGGTCCGGGTTTCACTAGTATTAAGAACGTCGAATCAGGGCTAGAGAGAGAAGTGCAACAGCTTCCATTATTGACCAGAAACTACATGCTCTCATTGGATGATGGTTGTGGGCTAGACGAAGGCCTTTGCTTCCCTTCATCATGGTGGGTTCACTACGAGTTGAGTAAGCTTTTTGTTGAGTTTAGCTTGAGGACAAGTATAAGCTGTAAGCCACTAAGTCAAGGAAGGGCTACGACGATACTGAGATACTGCTTTTCACTCAAGAGTTGTTGCCCCTTTTCTAGTTGTGTACAGTAGTACGATAAGGAAGATTATTAGTGAGGCAGTCTATTAACTCTGACTATTCCTTATCTGTCTTAAGCCCTTCTTTCTACCACTAGAAGAAAAAGCACTGGCGCTTTGAGACGAGCCTTCTTCCGTAGATGGACACAAAACGATTTCCTTTATTATATTCAGATTATGATTGAACTGTCACTTAAGGTACTTGTCCACCAGACACATCCTTCCCTCTCGGGGTGCAAATTCTATCCCCCTTTTATGGCGCCCCCTCGGACCAAGAGACGTGACCGGATGGTATGGGCCTTGCTTGAGTCCTTTAACTCGCCCTCACTGGCCTGACGAGCCTCCCCGTATGGCTGTGCTTTTGTCTTCTCCCTCTGGTAACGGAGTGCTTTGACAACTTGAAAGAGTACCCTCTGAGACAAATCAGTCAGGTGGGGTAGTGGGCTAGGCCTACGAACGAGGCCGGTAAGTGGGCAAAATGCTTGCTTTGGGAATGAGGCAGCATGATATGATGTTATACGTGCGTACGTACCATTCCTTATCCTATGGTCAACAACTCTACTAAATGAGTACGATTTGTTGAATCAGAAGAACTGAACTCACACCAAAGTCTTCCAACTCCCTAGTCGTTACCCCTCTCTATTACTATCTTCGAGTACTCAGTGCATATTATTCGAACTCAGCCCACGAATTAGGGGTCCCCCCTTCCGCTCGGGATCACTTCAATCTCCTTCCCTATTAGACGATCGACGAGTGAGGGAGCTATTCAAAAAGAGTGGTCAAAGTCTTAGCGCCTGGCTCCCACTACTTCTGAGTCAGTGAGGTGACGTAGAACTCAAAGTGATGTCATAACTGCCTTTTCATAGTTCGGAAGGAAAGAGGCGTACTACGTGAGGCCTCGCCAATTGATAGGGAGGACCCATATTCTTTCCCAGGCGTATAGTCAAGTCTTGGCGCCCTTTCGGGGTCTCTGGTGTCGAGTCGCTAGAAGAGGAGCATTGGCACAACGAAGAAGATCACAATAATATCCGACGTAGGGGGCAGAACCACTATATTGTTGAGAAGACCCAAGGCCTAATTCTTGATATTCTAAGGGATAAGGGGGTGACGTTTACCCCAAAAAAAGTAGTCTTGTGACTAGGAAGGTGAAAACAACGAGGCTTGAAGTGAGTCGAGCTTACTTTCGTGGAGGACAAATAGGAGGACAACAAATAGAAAGAATGAAAATTGTTCATCATCGCTTTCAGTAACTAAGAGTAAGCAATCCATCCCAATTCCCATGTAGGTGAGATAGGTCAATAACTTTCACAAAGAAAGGCTGACTAAGCTAGTAATGCAGCAGAAGTCTTATGAATCAACATTGTCACTTCTTTATGACTTCTTGTATGAACAAAGCAAAGTGGAAAAAGCCTTTTTGAACTAGCCAAGGAAGGAAAGCGGGAAAGGTCCGATACAAAGGCGCCGGGTTGCGAGGCTTAACGATGACGAATATAGCTGTTGAGGTGGCACTTGTTCCCCCGGGGCGGGGGTATATGCCCGTAGCTTTCTTCTGTCACTTCATCTTCCTTCGAGAATGAAAGCCCTTCTTAGAATCTCCCTCTCTGCCTCTCCGTACTTCTAGCCCGCCCACAGGTCTCAGTCTTCCGTCTCTCGTTCCAATTCGGCCGGCTTTCATTGCTTGTGTGTATTTCCTTTGAATAAAGTTCAATCTGAACGATCAAGAGTTGAGAACAGTCCTTCTTTCGAAAAAGAGCGATTTCAGCAAGACAAAAAGAAGGAATGACCAACTTGCTTGTGGGATCAGCTTTTGAATCTTTAATGATTGGTCTTTCTCTTTCTGTTTCGGAGAGTGCGCAGTTGTGCGCCTAAGACGAAAAGGGATTTCTTGCAAGCCTGACTCCCAAGATGGAGAATTGTTTCCTAAACAAAACCACATTCACCGGTAGGAGAAGGTGCTTATGCCAAAAATGGAATGAGACGATACTACATAGATCAGTAGGTCCAGCCGTCAGTACCTTATATTACACAAAGCCTTTGGCCAGCTATTCGGCCTAACCTCTTAGGCATTCGTCGACGAGAAGGGAAAGGAGGCACCCCTCACTCGACAAAAGAAAGGCAAAGCAAACTCAATTCAAGAGCGAGGTTTTGAGCCTTCTGGCACGAATTAGAAAGTAGCCAGCTGAGCTGGTAGAACAGGAATGAAGCTGCAACAGCGAGAGGAAGAAAAGGGGAGTGCTTGCGGACATCAAGACTGGACTTCGTGCGTGGGTTCGAGTTCAGTACGAGTACCTCTACGCCGAGCTACTATTAATAGGAGAAAGATCGGGGGTAGGCAACAACGTCTTCGGGGTCGGGAGAGCCTGACTTTCTTGTGCTGAGAGAAAGTCCACCTATCGGCAGGCAATGTATAGCGGCGTGGAAATGCCAGCCACCTTCTCTATGCTTTTCCTGCTCAACAACAAGACGGTAAAAAGTCAACGTCTCACCGAGTCTGTCTGTCCAGAACAACCTGCTTCGTGACGTCTTTTCTCAAATCTTTTTCGGAGTCAACGTGACTAAAAAGTCTCTGCGCAGCCTCTTGAACAAGTGATTTGTCTTTAGGTCATGTCGATCCAATTAATATGCGACTCTACTCTTTGGCTACATAAGGGCTGAGATTGGTCTTTGGATTTGTGCTGGGCTTTCCCCAACAAAAGACTGGACTTGCGTGTTCAAATTAACGAGTAGGAGTTTTTTCAAAATGAGGTAGTCAAGTTCAATATTTGAAAAGAAAGAATCGTATTTTTATGAGCCTTCGTAGAATCGATCAAAAAAGCGGGAAGGGTAGTGTGAAGTTTTTGTATTGTAGGGCGTAGTGAAGAAGCAAGGAATTTCAAAACCCTCAAACTATGAAGAAAATACGTCCTCGGCAATTAGTGGCTCGTGGCCATCAGGTCTGCCGGTTTGGTCCTTGTAGTTGTAAGGTGAATACGGGATCCAAGTATGCAGTGACTATAAATGGGAGGTTGTCGGAATGTGTGTGCCGGTGACATAAGATAGGTCAACATCTACAGGTCAGGGATCATGTCTTCATTCCTCATAATAGAAGTCGGAGGGGCTATCAGTTACTTCAATTTTGCAATATGTCACTGCTGGCCATATTGATAGTGGAATTCCAGATTTTTGGACTGGCCTAGTGATCTCTTCTTTCTTTTAGGATAGCACATCTTGCTTTATCAATAATATCGTACTTCCAGATTGAATGCCCCGACCGCGTGGAAGGGGGGATCTAAATGGAGATCAGAGAGGATAGCATTTTCCTCTTCTGTTCGTGTTTGCATTGACGAACTGAACTTTCTTTGAAGCTTGCTCGAAGCATTCTTATTGACACTTGCTGACTTTATAGAAGAAATATTCTCAAGGGTCTCATCTCATTTCAAGATTGAAACCTCATTCAGGGCATCTCAACATTTCTTGTACCGGAGGCATATGACCATTCTCAACTTCAGGAAATCCCTTTTCCAATTACTGCCATGCTCCTTCTTTTCCACATTGACTTTGGGACTGAGGAATTGACAATTCCATTGACGGTGCGTATAAATCTCTTTGACCAGCCTATTTCAGCAGCATTCTGGAACTCCCATCTGGTGGTGGTGAGATCTGCTTTCGCCTCACCTAGTTGTCTATCCTAGGCGTATTTGGAGAATTCCTTTTGAGCTTCTGTGGGCATTTCATATTGCGACAGAGCACCTCTCTTTTTTATGACATATTGACTGGCATCAGGGATCAATTAAGTGTTCAAGCTTGAACACTTAGAAAAAGCAGCTAAGTAGGCGCATTAAGGCAAGCAAAGTCGGAGAGGGTGAGTTCTGATTTGGAGCTAGGGTATGTATCACTGAGTTGAGTATTGTTGCTTCTTTATAGCGGTTTGAAGCTGACAGTACCTATCTTATTAGTACAGCCAGAGAGAGGTATTTCCAATTCCATTGAGGGATCTTTCTTTCAGTATTCCAATATCTCATTTCAAAACTTGACTTTGCTAGCAGCAAGGTTTGATTTCATGACCCCTTCCACCTTCGCTGGCTGAGAAGATCAACTTCTCTTGAAAAGCTTGGTTTCTTCCCGCTCCAAGGTTCGATAAACACCGAGCGAATCAAAAAAGCAAGCCAACAGATCGCGCACCAAATCCATAGCTCAAACAAAATAAGGAACTCTGCTATACTGAGAGGCAGAAGAACACCCATGTTGTGAACAGGAATACATATATCCTAGGTAAGAGCTGGAGTCATTTAAAAGAAAGGCCATGGAACAAGCCAAGACACAGAAAACATTGACATCCTAGCTATCAGTTAGCCTTTAGACATTGATTGAATTTGACATCCAGTAGTTTCCTAGTGTGAAATTGAACATACATAAGTTTCCGAAAGTAAACAGTTGGCATCATCATAGGTCTTCTGTCTCTTTCTTTTTTCAAGCTCCGCACTCTACAGAACGTAGAATTTCTATCCAGCGCTACGAGCGGCGCTTCATCATGCAGTAAGAATTTGCTCGATCAGCCTGCCAAGCTCTTTCTCAGGATCAAACCTGGATTCCAGAGCAAAAGAGAAGTCTGGTGGCTTTGCTCAAGTAGGTAACTCATTAGCCATTAGCACTTTTGACGGGTCCCAAAGAGTTTCTTGTCCGGCAGAGCCTATAAATCAAACGTGGAATTGAGGACTCTTTCTGACTTCCTGCAAGCGCTTTCTTTGATGGTCGAGTGAACACGTAATCAGTTTATGTTCTAGCGTAATAACTAGAGTGAATGAATCCTTTCGCTAAGCAAGGGAAGAATTCCGACAAAGCAGAGAATAGGAGATGGAGCATTTTCGGTTAGGGAGGGAGTATAGCTGAGGGGGAGTAGTTGCGGAATTAGGGCTTTCATTAGTTCGGCCTTGAAGGTTTCAGTGTAGAATCTTTGGCTGCGTACTTCTAAGGGAAACCATACTACGCCTTCACGTGCCAACCGACACGGCTGCAGATCGATCTAGTCCTTTAATCTGAACCGTAGAAAGAGTTTGGTTGAGTAGTCTTCCCGTTCCTATTCTGGGTTCCGGTTTTGAGCTGGAGTTACGGGCGAGTGTTTATAGGTCTCACGCACCAGCCTCGGTCTTTTTTTGGGTCTGCAGTATTTTGGTTTAGCTCCACTCCTTCATCTTAAGATGGAGTGAGTACCAATAGTTTGAACATTACTTTTCGACTCGACTTAAGTGAAGTTATTAAGGACAAGAGCAGGGTTAACCCTTGCGTCCTCTCAGTTAGGAGTTGCGTCAGAATAGGAAGAAGGGCGAAGTCAGACTTTTTTGGTCTTTTCATCTAAACAGTTGGAATTTGACATTGCATATCTTGTATTTTCTTTGGTCTCTTTATAGTCTCAACTAACGTAGTCTCTTGGTACTCGAGACATTATACGTCTCTTGTTGGGTGGCGGTGCGCCGGGAGCGAGAAAGGTAGTTAGTTGAGAGGATTGGTGAAAGGAGAAAGACCAATAGGGAATGAGTGAAAGGTATCAAGCTAGTCCTCTTTCTGACAGATTCCCTCAAAATGCCAATCCAGACTTCTCAATCCAGGAGATGCGGGAGGTGAATCACTTGAAGGAAGATTTCGCTGAATTTGCCAGCAATAAGAGGTCAAAATCCATAGGTAGGTGATTGAATGCAATAGAGTAGGTTTTCTTTTCCAAGGTTTCTTTTCTTTCTGTAACAAAGGTCAGCCTTCCATTCTTAATAAATAGGTTTTCTTTCATTTATGGTAAACCAAGTGGTGTCGAGCGAGGGAAAGTGAGACTTCGATCACGTGATCGTATCTGCTTTGACTCTGACTGCTCAACTGGCATACTCATTGGCTGGCCATGCATCTCAAGTAGCATTGATACATACTCCAAGACCTTCAATTTCCATTATCTCATTTCTAGTGACTCATAAATAGTCAAATATTGCACATCAGGATCGAAGATGCAGTCTCACATTGTGAATGTTAGCTGGATGAATTGAGAGAGGCAGATTTCTCTCCTTGATTTGGCCTCTTCGGGGGCAGGTATCAAAGATTTCTTGTTCAAGTTTAACAACCCATCAGGGGCTTCTCTATCAGAATTCTGTCCTTTGGTACCTACAGAAACAACTTGAGTATGAATTTCTTTTTCCTTTTTTTTCTTTGCGCGTGGGGGTGGGGGTGTGGTACTCGACCAATAGGTATAGGGGCGAGAACAATAGCAATAGGAAGAGAAAGAAAGATCCAGGCCCGATCTCAAGAGCTCTATCTCCGTCCGAACCCGTACGTACTAGCGTCTCGATACATAGTCCCAAAAACGTTATTATTTTCGCCCTTATTGACATCTCGCTATGCGCCCGCCCCTCAACCATATTAATATAAAAAAAGTCTCAGTCCATTGGGTGGTAACCTTTCCCACAGGGTAGGTAGTAAGGTTGAGCCAAGGCGAATTCATCACTTAAGGGATAAAGACTCTTTCCTGCATACAACCGATCTGCAGTCATTCAGATGCACAGCTGATGTGCGACATCCTACTCTTCCTAACAACGTATATGTATGTGAACAGCAGATATGATCACAGTAGCAGCTACTTATTCCTCAGAAGATCAAGAAAGCCGAGATAAACAGCTCCATAAACGCGAATTACCTCTCAAACATGAAAGAAAATCGTATCCGACCTTAGCCTAATGGGCTGAACGACCTTCTGTAAGCGCCTAATGCCTCTCCTCATCAAAAGCGCCAGTCCTCTGTCTCACCATAAGTACGGAAGTTTCGCAGCTCGTCTTTACTGCTCTCCACGTCCCGTCGTCTCCCCCAACGACTCAATCCTTATTTATGTGTAGAGCCAACTCAGCAAATCACGTAGCTTCTTTCTACACGGCGACGGCGGTCAAAACATGCCTTGGTCGGTCAGGGAAGTCCTGAAAAGCCTCATACATAAACGAAGTGGTCCGGCCTGGCCTCATATCCTCGATAGCCAGAGAAGGGTGCCCGAGTTTAGAGATTCCCGTCTTTGACTAGTCTATTCTGTCTGGAACCCTACCGCAGTGACAATGACAAGTCAGATTCGATTCCGTCCTTCTGGTCATATAGCACTATCCCAAAGTACAATAGATGCTATCTTCTAAAACGGTTCTCAATAGTACCGAAAAGGGCCTTTCTTTCTAGCCAATATGTTAGTATGACCCCGCTAGGGTTACTGTCCAAGTGCTTTCCCAGCTCATCTACCAAACAAACCCACTAAGAAGATCCTCCTCTGATAGTAGGAGTACAGTGATAGAGGTATGGTTGACCGTCAAAGTAAGAAGATGAAGTTCCTTTTCTACCCGGTGGGAGCTTGCCGCAATCAAATGATCTAAACGGAAGAATCAATCACCAATGAGCTCCTTTCAGTTTTCTTTTCAGAAGTCCTGAACCCCTTCTCTCTTTTTTCAATCTCTTCTTCTCTTTCTTATTCTTTATTCACTTCAAAGTCCCTCCATCTACGTGGAAAGCTATTACTTCCTCTCTGACTAGCTCTTTTTTTCCAACCCGGCTACGACGCGGTCTTCTTTATTATGTCTTTTCGAAAAAGGCGGGCGGCGAGTTGAATCAAACGAGTTCCTTTGAACGAGCGAGCGTAATCAAAGAAGAAGGAGTGTAGTATACTAAACGAGTGAAAAAGCGAACATGTTCTCAAGAACCAGACTTTGGAATAACCATTTGGGACCTCCATCCTCAGAGATGAGCTCTTTCACTAAAGTCAAAGAAGGAAGTCCCATATATTTCATAGCCAGTGTAGGCTGGCGCTTCTATCTACTCACGGAAAGTATTTCGCTCGCCTGCTTCACATAGGCTCAAAAAGGCAGTGTATAAGGCTCAGGAACGTAGGGCAATTCATTATATGCGATGAGAAAGCTCCCGCTTCCCTCAGGCTGAGCGTATGTTTAGGAGATATTTTATCGTTCTCTGGTCTCGTTTTTAGCTCCTTCCCTTTTTTTCGAATTCTACTATGACTAAGGTCAGGCTCTGAAGAAAGAAGGGACTAGTAGCTCCTCGACTGCCAAGAAAACGGAAGCCCTAGCTAGCAAAGAATTGGAAGGGACGTAATAGGCCAAAGAAAGAGAAGAGCTCTGTATCGTGTGAAGTTGCCCAAAAGTAATAGGCAACGGAGTAGGGCAATGTCGGGCTAAGGCTGACTTGGAATGTGAAGGTGTCGGCATTGCGCAGCAGGTTTTGACTTGGATCTTCGAGCCGCTATGCATGTCTTTTGCTTTGAGCTGCATTAATATGGTCATACGTGCCTTCCCTTTACTATTGATCCTTCCTTTTGACAGTAACTATGTCAGTTCGTCAATAGCTAGTTCTGCTTCACTTGCACAAGCCATTCGTTCATCGTCTCTTTCTCTTTTCTCTGTTGCTAAGCCCCTTTTTTCACAAGATCAGAAAGATGCTATCTTGCTTATTCAAATCCCTTCCTTGGGCCCTCCTTCGGTTCTCCTCCGGGCTTCTAAGAGACGCGCTTCTTTCGTTCAAGAATCCCTTGACTTACTGGCCTGGCCGCATTGACTCAGTCCCTCGACTGTTTACTGTGGGAATACCCGCTTTCATGTGAAAGTGAGGCCGTGCCCCCGAGAAGATCTTTTCCAGCTTCTTTCATAGTAGATAGAGTGGTGTAAGTAGTTCTCAAGACTTCAGTCTATTCTCCGCTTTTCTTTTGGTGAGGAATGGGATATATATATATATATATTTTAGAAAATGGAATAGCAAGGGGATTCGCCAACAGGAGAGAACCAATTCCTCCAGATGAGAAAGAAGAGCCGATGGAAGAAGAGAACTAAGAAGGCCGAGAATCGCATCTTTAAGCAAAGCGAGGGCGGCTCTGGGGCAAGGAGATCAGATCTTTCTAAAAGACCGGGCAAGCAAAGAATCTATTCGCGGGAAGTGGCATATCAAATAAATAGGAAATGAAAGCGATGTGTGTAGCTGACCAATTGCAAGGGCTTGAGCCTATAACCGACCAGTCTTTGTGATTTGATTGCATATTCGAAGGCAGACTTGGACTCTTTTCCTTGGGCCAGGCACCAAAGCAAGAGATTGAAAGGGGTTGGTGGCCTCGTGTCTGATCGAACTTTCCACTAACCCATTGAGCTTCTTGGCTTCGTCTACAGTTTGCAAAGTTCGACGTAGGACTCTTCTTCAGAGTGATTCCGCGTCAGGGCCTGAAAAGAAGGATCCTAAAAAACGTACACAAGAAAATGGAGTTGGAATGAAAGAGGGGGATTCCAGAACAGATTCAAAGGTCTGTTATGATCTTCTCGAAAATGATGCGCGATTAAGTGAACAATTTGACAACGAAGCTTTTTCAGTCTCATTCTGACACATACACAAAACGAAACGAACAAGGAAATGCGTTAGCATTCCCAACGCAGGGAAGAGAGACCTCTGTTCCAAACACGAACAAGAGAAGAGATCGAAGTGAGGCGGATTATCACTAAGGAGATCGAAGAGCTTTTCGCTCTTTAGCACCTGGCCCACATGGATCTATCAATGTCCAAATAATGTTAGCTATTTCATCGTTGCTAAGTAAGTTGATTTTTCTATTGATCTTGTTGAATAAAGTAGACTCAAATGTAAACCCCTTAGATTAATGCACCTTCATACTCTTCTGCCTTTTTGGCGACATACCTTTCGATTTCATTATAAACTTGGAGAGTAGGAAGAGCTATCTCATTATCTACAGGACCCAAACGGATTGCATTCCCGATCGTGAAAGTGTAACCTGGCCCAGCTTCTTGATACTTACGATAGCCAATAGTGAAACACGTATTTTGGGTCAACCTTGTCTTGTTGTAAACGTATTGGACAAGTAGTTTCATTACACTCAAGGTAATAGTAGTAATCTCGTTACAAGCAACGTATGGCTCATGATAGTACATATAAGCTGATCGCAACCCTATCTTTTGAGGATCAGCATCTTTGTAATATTCACTCTCAATAACTCTATGTAAACGTTCCTTCATCAAATTCTTTTTTGGCATTAATTGATTCCTCTTTAGGGCTATATGTAGTTTCATCATTAGAAGCACCGGACGTAGAATAGAAACGTAAAGACGTACGATCAAACATTCTGGCACCATATAAAGACATCTTAGTTCCATACTACATTTGACGCAACAAGCATTAGTACCGGGCGGTCCAATCCATCCAAGTCCCTCTGCTGTGCCATTTCACCTTTCTATATTGCTTTCCTCAAGACCCCGAGGGGGAAGAGCATCTGATGCCAATACAGACTCCGATGTCTAAATCAATCAAGTCTTTTCGTCCCCCCCTCTTTCGTATACAAACTCTTCCTCTTCTTGATGCTTGTTTAGGGCTCGATAGTCTATGCATAGCCATAGGCTCCAATCGTGCTTCTTCAAACCGAGGTTGTAGACACGTGCGTCGATCCAGGGAATCTCTACGACCACGAACCGTACAGAGGATAGGCTGGCGATCCGATGGACCCCAACTAACATAGCTCATTATGTAGATTCACCCCCCCAACACCCACCCGGGTCTAGGGATGGCAAATCTAGGAGAGGATCAACTACTATCTTGCTTAGGGAGGAAATCGAGGGATGGACTGTCACGATTAGGGTTACCCCTATTTTCAAATGAAAGGAGGAAGAAAGAGAATAAAGGAAACTTAGTTGCTTAAGAACTAAGCCAACTCTCACTTTCTATTTGATTGAGAGTCAAATCCCATCACTCTTGGGAAATCCCCCAATCACCCTTAGCCCACGTAATAATCCTTAACCCACGTAATAATGACGATACGTGTCACCAACTAATTAATCCAACTAGGTTATTGACAAGTTTGAATTAACCTCAAAACAAAAACTCGCTTCCATCGTCGGTTGTTACTTCCTTGCAGTAATTGAGATATGTTTTCCTTACACGTTCCTATCAGCCGGTACTCCATCTAGGCGGGCTGAACTAACCCCCCAGCAGCCGCCCCAGTTGTTATTTCAAACAAGATCTGTATCGGTTCTTTCCTCCTTACAGAACGGTAGTAATGGCAATCCAAGGAACTGGAATGGGCGAAAGAAGAGCTCTTCTACTCGATCGATTGTGTTCTCTCTGTATTTCATAACCTCGAGAGATTCTCGCACGAGCTAAACAATGGAAAAGAAAGACTTCTCTTGTTCCCGGATCAGGGCATCAAAAGGGGCCCACCTTTCCCAGTTTCATAGTAGTTAGACCCACTCGTCGACCTCTTCTCGGCGGAGTATCCATACAACTGAGGAAGTTGCAAATCAAGTTCTCAAAAAAAGAGAAATGCTGTGCCTCTTGGGATTGAGCTTTCTGACTTTCATGATGGTGCGCTGGCAGGGTGGCTAACTGACCTACTAGAAGCAGACTGGGATTCCCTCTCGAGGGACCCTAGTCAAAAGGCTAAAGGCATAAAGAAAAGAGATTAATACAAGACAACAAAAGCTGGAGATATTCGTAATACTGAAATCGAGAAAGCCTATCGACCCCAGAACCTACTATCTCCTGGGAGAGTTTTCGGAAGAAAGATTCTAGAAAAGCAGAAGAGCAACTGCTAGCGGAAGAGCTACTATCAGGAGAGCTAGAGCTCCTAGGCAAGCAAAAGAAAGACTGAAAGCGATTCCCTTCCAAAATACGTCAAGTTTTGAAAAGTCAAAAAGGAGTCAAAAAAAAGATAACGATAATGAAAAAGAAAGGCAAAGGTTCCGTTCTGAGATTGGGAATCTAGAGTATCTGATTGGAGGTACAAGGTGGAGCTCTATTGAATGAGCTGAGGGCTCTCTTCATCAACTGCAACATTGGTAGTGGAATGACGAAGAACCGGCCACTCAAGAAAGAGAAGTACTCTATTTGACTTGACTTTCACTGTGCTAATGATAGGAAAGAAAGTCGTTTGGTGAGGACATTGCCCTCTCATCTTTTTCCTTCTCACCCTCCAAGTCAAGGACGGGGCTCGTATACTTTGTCATATTTGGAAGAACTCTTTCCATTCACGAGATATGAAAAAAGCAAATTCATTTATCCTTCCAATTCCACATTTTGGTCTTCCACTATTTTCCTTTATCACTTGCAAGGCTAGACTTCCCTCTCTGGATGGCGATCTTTCGTCTGAGATAACCATCGCATCTTAGGGCTAGTTCAGTGTAGTATAGTTCGATCACAACTTGTGCTTGTCCACAAGGCGAGTTGGTGTGGTCCGAAGAATGAAAAACCCACGCACGTTTATATCTAGTCTTTGTTTTGATGTTTTGTTTTCCACGTCTGCCGGGCTAGTTTAGTTCATCTTTGCCTGGTTTTCTCTTCTTATTCGATTTGCTGCGATTCTTCCTACGGTTCTTCCATCTATTGGGCCTTCCACTCCTGGCGCTTGGAAGACTTGGTATACAAAGATCGAACTCCAAATATGTAGCTCGTTTTGACTCTCTTTATATCTATTTGCTGCTATTTGCTCCAAGTATTCTGCTCGTACCGTACCTTTCACCTAGTGAGTTCCGATCCTATAGAATGAGTGAATAGTACCCACCAGTCAAGGGCATAGGAGATGGAGGGGCGTCTAAATCCACCCCCGGTCTTTCTTGAACTTAGTCGAAGTGGCGCAGGTCCCTGAGTTCATATCCCGATTCACCATTGAGAAGGGCTGACTGGGCCTTAACTGAACCTTTTTTGTCAATCAGATTCAATCCAACGAACGGCATACTAATGAGACTTGACTTGCGGCGCATTGCAAACAGGGAGGTAACGTTGACATCCAATAATATCTTATATGTGTATATCAAAGATCTCGACTTCTTGAATGACAACCTCTGCATTTCCTTATCTCGCTTAAGGAAAGAGGCAAGTAGCACTGATGACAGGTGGATCAACTCCATGATCTACTGAAATGAGAGTGATTCCTCTTCTACAACTAGATCTCTCTTCCATTCCCGTGAATCTTTTGGAGAAGAAGTTCCGTCCAATCTCAAAGACAGAAAGTTTCTGACAAATCCATATAAGAAGAAAAGCAGGTTGAATCAATCAGTCTGACCCAGGAATCAGAACATACTGAAACATGTCATGATTGATTTTGGTTCATGATTCATTCATTGTGAAATTTCGTAGAATAGAATGGATTTCTTCAACTTGTGACTGTCTTCTCCTTTTTTCTTCGTCGAACATTCCTTTTTTTTGATGAAATAATGGCTGACATTACTTCTGGTCCTGCTTCTGTATCGTCAACTTTCTCAAATGTCTCGGTGAGTGCTGCTATTGGCAATGGAGATTCAGACAAGAATTCTGATTACCTTCTGGTGGTGAACATAAGTTGTCAGAGGTTATATTCCTTCTTCTTCTTCTCTGGAAAGAAAGAGTTCAAAGCTTGGAATTGAATTGAAGTGGGAGAGAGATAGACGTCGGAAAAAAGCCCTCTAGTGAAAGAGAGAATGAAACCATACTTCTTTGATCATATAGAAGAGTTTTGATTGAGCTGGCAGGGAAGCTATATTACAAGAGGAGTAATCATTCCTTGTTCTGTAAGGAACTCTGCATAATGAATAGGAAGGTTATTCTATAAATGAGTCGGTCTTTATCTGGCTCGAGATGCACCGCTGTATGTGGGATGGATCCCCTATCGAGAAGAATACTGGTATAACTATCATGAAGAAGGTGGAGCTCTATCTGTGCTATCATAAGTAACGAATAGCTGCTCTGAATTCAATGAGTTTTTTTCAGTCAATTCTTCAGGAGTGAATGGTGATAGCTACTCGTTCAAGGTGTGGTTGTTAAAAAGGGGAGAATAGGCGTGAAATGATCGAGGAACTTTCCACCAATTCTAGGTAGCTCTAAAAAAACGGAGGTGTTAGCTGATGAGCTAGTCCCTGTTGGTAAGGCTCTGATGGCCTCATAAAAAGAAGGATGTCTGACATCAAGAAAGAGAGAAGGAATGAAAGAGATGGAATCCTTGCGCCAGGCTAACATACCCGTCATATAAGAGATGCAGTCCTCGTTTCAATATTCGGGCAATCAAGGATGCTCATGAGAGAAGGCTGGTATTGCTTGCTAGGAATGACAGGTCATGCTATTTCAGTATAGCTTTCAAGGCCACCATCACCTCAAGAACAAATACCAGCCGGAATTGTGAAATAGGGATAGCATCCCATCCCTGTAAAGAAAGAAGAAATCAAGTAGAGAGGGAGGTACCATCCATAGCTAATTGCTTCAAAATAGCATTCCGACTATGACTAGTAGTCTAGTTTCTGGTTTTTGCATAGGCAAGAATAAGAATAAGAAGAAGCATAGCGGAATAGCTGATTATAGAACTGGCCATTCCCGGCTTCGACTCCTTGAAAGATGTGATTTTGGGACTCCCTTCTGCAAGGGGGAAGCAAGCGTCTGAGTCAATAGGCTCCGGTTGTGTGTGTGACCTTCTTCAGATGTGTCATTTTCTGCCTTCGTATACGTCGAAATCAAGAAAGAAAAAAAGAAGAAATCTGAATGTGCTGAGCATTCACTTTAGTTCTGTGTTTTCGATGCAGGCACAAGGAGTATCCGGGAAGACCATCACCGCCAACCATCTCTTCTTGGTAGGAGCTGGCGTGCTGAGGTTTTCAATCTTCTGTGATGAAGGTCTGAAGAGACTCTGTAGTTGGCACCTTACAGAGCTGCATACCACAAACCAATGCCAGATTTTCTGACTTATAAAGCAGTCGAGAGTTTCCTTGACTGAATGGCAGATCTCAGCCTCAGGACTGGAGGATTTCATCAGTCCTGAGCGGATATCTAAGTTGGGAAAGAGAGCCATGTCAGCTGGCTCATGGGAGGCTGAAGAGAAAGAAAGGTAAGGCAATTATGAACCTTCGAAGGGACATGAGACTTGGATATCCTATAAGTAGGCCTTGCAAAGCTCCTCAGAAATGACTGAGCTGATAGAGAATCTGCCGGTCCTTAGGCCTTCCACAAAGATATAAGTATCCGATCCAAAGTCCTTACGCCGACATTAGCTAAGCAGACCCAGAAACAGAGAGTACGGGAGAGTTCTTCTTTTTCAAGAATGGTCCGCAGCTTTGACTCTGTTGAAGGAGTTCCATACCATGAAAAAAGGAAATGGCTATAAGTTCTGACTCTCATGACCCTCGGGAGGAAAGAAAGCATTTGAACAAGACCACGGACACCATCACTAAACCATATTGACGAGACGAAAGCCTACCTTCCCAAGCTAATCAACTGTCAACAATGGGTTCACATTCATTCCCAGCGTTCCGTGAACAGAGTGACTCTTGGGCAAGAGGGACGCCTCCAACGTGGTACTTTATTTATTCAACAATCATTCCCATGGTCATAGTTCCATTCGTTAGCTTTAGGGATCGACTACGTTAGTCAAAGAAAGCACTTCCTCTTAATAAGAGTGTGATTCATTTGCCAATGGAGTTTTTGTTGGCATCCTAGTAGTCAGTCATATTTCGAGACTCGTGCATGAAATAAGGCTGTTTGAATGAAACTTCCTCTTCAGCGGGCTCCATCGGCATCAAAGGGAATGAATCATCTACCGACGCAGCTCCAAGATACTATAAGCACTTTCTTTCCCGGAGCGGCCACTTTCTTTCGTTAAGTAGGACTTTTTCTGGATTTTGAGGCCTTTTGAGGTGAGGTGACAGCCTTGGGATTGAGGCTTCTTTTCCAATCTTTTCGATTAGAGTTGTTGCAGTCGCTACTGCGGCTTTGGACGAACCTACAGTCGAGGTCGATCCTGATGAAGTCATTGATCCAGCCTTAGCCACCGGAAAAGCCCAATAAGAATAGGAGCTTTCTTCACTTTAAGTAGAGTGAGAGCAGGTTTGATCAAAGAAGTGGATTCCTGGTAAATGAATAATAGAGATTCCATAGGAGGTAGGTGCTATTATATTTCGTGGACGGTTGAGAAAAGGCGGACTTCCGGTTGAGAACAGGCATCCTGACGGTTGGCAAGTCTCTTCCTTCCGGTTTTCAAGTAGGTTCTTCCGCTTGTCAAGATTCTTCCTGCCTGCTATATATTATTATGTATGGACACTGATCGCATTTCTCTTTTTTCTTTCTCCATGGATGGGAATCATGATTAGAGCTTGAACCTATGCTTTGTACTTCAATTCGTTCTTTGAAATTCATTATTCATTTGAATGAAATTCGGTTGAAAGTGTGCCATGATTGCAAGTTTGGTAAATGATGGATTATGGGTTTTGTTCTACACTTTTATTTTTTCCCATCTATAATCCAACCTCATGTGCAATTTCGTAATTTATTTCGAAGTCTCTTCCTTCTTTTGTGTGATACGGGATGAGGGGAAGTGGAAGAGATGAGCTCCATAGAAGTTGAGCTTTCACCATGGCTGGAGGGTATGAATCTTGTTAGAAGATCTTGAGATTAGAAGGATTTGATTGAGAGGAGATACTCTAGATAGGGGTTTTTGAGGGTGGCGAAAAGGGGGTGTAGATCCGGTTACTTGCAAATGCGTCGACAAGTTGATCGGTCAGGCAGATGGGAGTATTGAACGTACGTTATAAAGCGGGGCTTGTAGCGAGGGGGTTTTCGATCAAGGCGAAGACTATGAAGAGACTGATCGTCCGGTGGCCAAGAATCAGTGCGTGTCGTGATTTCAATGGCCGCTTCTGGCAGGTTGGAAGCTTTGGCAATTAGATGTGAAGAACGCTTTCTTATATGGCGAACTTGACAAAGACATATACATGGAACAACCTCCCGGCTATATCTCAAGTACACATCCCGACTATGTTTGCAAACTCAAAAAGGCGCTTTATGGCTTGAAGCAAGCGAAATATTCGCAATTGGTACGGAGCGGAATATTTGCAATTTGGTGCTTATTCTTCTGATCGGATCATAGCTTGTTTGTCAAAAAGAAAGCTGGTTTCCATGTTTTTGTTCTCTTATATGTGGATGATATGATTATCACCGGGCGGGAATGATGAAGGTGAAGTTGCAAAACTTCGAGCGGAGCTTTCTAAACGATTTGAGATTCAAGGCTGAAAAGAAGCACTTTCGTTGGCTTGGAGGTGGAAAATACGAAGGATGGAATTGGTCTCAAAAAGGGCTGAAAAGCTTATTGACAAATTTGGCATGAAAGACGTTTCTATACTCCGCTTGATGCGGTTGAGGCGTGGTGATGGAAAAGTCCTTCCGGATCCTCGGGAATTCCGTGCTATTGTTGGAAGTCTCATTTACCTAACTATTACAAGCAAGACCGACGCCTTTGAAGTTGGTCTTGTGAGTCGGTTCATGCCATCTCCTAGCGCCAGCACGGGGATACTATAAAGCTTGCTTGCAGCAAAAAGGATTCTCAAGTATGTTCATCTCTCGATTTTTGACTATTATACAAGGAGCGTTCTGAGTTCATTTTGCATGGATACACCGACGCCGATGACGGTGGTGATTTGGATGACCGGAGGTCTACATCCGCTTATGTTTTTTTGATCTTGTGGTTCTGCATGTGTCTCATGGTGTAGTAAGAAGCAAGATTCGCTTTCTCTTTCGACTACCGAGCTTCATACATAGCCGGGTTTGCCAAATGCGCCAGTCAGTCTCTGAGTGATCGAAGGTGTTGGCTATTGACGAGACAGCTTTCACACTCTCAACAAAAGTCACTTGAGCTTTGAAAACTGACAGATTGATTCTTGAATCTGAAATGAAAAAGAAGAAGTGTTGAATCGAAGTTGGAGCTTAATATTATAGTCAAAAAGGTAGTATAATCAAAGTGAGGGGGGACTGTCCACAAAGCATTAATTAGTAGCTAGTCCCGGCTATTTGACATAGAGCTTGGCTTCCTTGGTGAACGAGATTCTTTCGGGTTAGGCATCGGAGGAATCTCTAGGTGTCTCTTATTCATTGCTCTTCTCTTTCTTATTCTTGATTATCTCACTGGCGGACCGGGCCGGAAAGTAGGCCGCGTAAGCTACCGCCAAAATGAAGGAAGAAGGCCTCTGCAAACGAAAGACTCAAGAGGCATGTAGGGCCGACGTCAAGACTACAACTACAATCAAAGTCATGAGCGATAGCGAAGCCTGAAGCCCTTTGTCTTTTGAAGCCCCACAACTAGCTGAAATTATAGCAGACAACCCAGGCAAGCCTACTCAACCTTTCTCATGTCAACGCCTGCCAAAATCAAAATCGAAAAAACAACTAATGTTTGGGGGTTGGTTGGTTGAATAAGTAGTTGTTTAGTGCTCTGTCGTTGTTTGGATCTTGACCGGGCCCGAGCTTCCCAAGCTCTATGCTGTTTGGGAACTCCGCAAGGGTCTTACCACCTTTTTGATTCACTAGAATTGAGTCTTTGGGGTACTTTGGGATTATATGACGCGCCGAAGATTTGTGCTTGTGGGCGAGGGTGAATATAGCGGACCAGCGGATCTGGTAGTCGACAATCGTTCGTACTTGATAAAGGTTGTCGCAGCACCTGTAGTAGGAAAGAGGACTTATCGCGATACCCGCGGACCAATTTACTATGTCTCCGTCGCTGACGTTGGTCAAAGAGCCCACGTGGATTGGCCTGGGTCTTCTTCGGCTAATGAGACCTCGATCCCGAAGCCTTCTTAGTATCTTTTTGATAGGCGCCTCTATCTGTATGGGGAATTCGCTGCTGAAAGATCCCGCCCAGTGTCCCCTTACTTTACCCGCCGCCTTCCGACCCTTCTCCAATTCTGATCGAAAGACACTCATGCCCGATGGTGAGACTGCCTGTTGAAGGCCCGATGGCACCTTGCCCCGACCTGAGCTATGCAAGAACTCGATCTCCCTTGATCCTTGCCGGATGTGCTTGATGGTCCCCCATAATACGCTCACTTGGGTACTTCTTAGTCCTTCTTTTCCCAGAGTATCCGCTAGTATTTCCGCGTCCAGTAGACGACCTCTTCCGCTCATCCCCTTCGTCAGCTCTTTGATCGGGATACTAGTTCCTAGGTCCCTAAACTTGGAATGGATGGCGGAGCGTAGGTGGCAAGCAGTTATATGGATACGGTGCTTGACCCGTAGACGCTTCTCCAGCTCTCGCAAGAATTGTATGGGAGTCGTCCTCGGAGGGGCTTCCCGAATGACCGTACCGGGGAATTCTACCGTACTCCGTGCAGCTATGGTTGTTGATCCTGCGGAGCCCACCCAAAGGTTAAGGCCGGATTGTAGGAAGTGGGTTATACGTTTTTGTATTTCTATGAGAAGAAATACGGCACCCACGATTCCTAGTAGTAAGTCGTCGGCATATCGCGCGTAACAAATCCTTTGTAAGAAGGAATGGTTTTGAAAGGGGGCGGCCAGCTTACGAGCCAGGCCTCTCTCTGACCTGATAACTAGTATCGCCTCCCCGCCCAGCTCTATCAGCAGGCCCCTTCTTTTGCAATACTGAAGAAGGTCTTTCATGGCCAAATGATGATGAAAGCCGCCTTTTCTACCATAGAATTCGGCCTTCGGGGTCAACCCAGTGGCTTCTATGAGGAAGGCGGCGCAAAGGAGGCTCGAGGGCTTGTTAAGGAAGGCGCCAAGGGCCGCTTCAGAGGGGAAAAAGACAGGCCTTTTCTGGTCTCCTCTTCGCCGGAGGGTGCTTGTGGGGGGGGTGTGCCACGACGAAACAAGGTCTTTCAAGGTCGCTTTGCGTTGGATGCTCTTGAACCTCCCCACAATGATGGCTCTGTTGTCTTGTGGCGCGTTGAAGCTTGTTTCTTCTCCATACTTTGATTGGTCATCAATACGACGACCTGTCCTTAAGAGAACCGATCTGATTCTCTGAACAAGAGGAATTTCGTGCTTCTGCCGGATCCTCCCTATCTCCTGATCGAGCTTGTGTAGATAGATGTTGCCTAGTAGGGCCGATAGTAGTACACTGTGTGGGACGGAGTCAGGGCCCTTCTCACCTCCATAGAAAAAACAACCGGCGGAAAAAAGTTTCTGAGTGGGGTCAAAGAACTTGGAATCGTCGATCTCTTCCTTCAAAATGGAGATGAATCGATGTTGGTCGATGGTGTGAAAACACTTCCTGATGTCGAATTCCACAAACCAGCGAGAGGTTCCCCACTCTTCTTTGATCCGTCTGAGGGCCGAGTGGCAGCCTCGACCCGAGCGGAAGTGCGATGTGTCTGGAAACTCGGGATCGTAAATGGATTCGGGTACCATTCTGATCGCCTCTTTCATGATCTTTTCTATGGGTAGAACTACTGTGAGCGGTCTAAACTTCGACCCTTCTTTCTTCATTTGAAAAAAGGGGAGCAAAGCCTTTTTTTTGCTCCCTCTATTGAGAGATCAGGGACCCCGCGAGTGTAAGGATGGAACGAGCCTAGAAACCCGGCCTGAACGAAAGGCTCTTTCAGGAAGGAGTCCCATCATCCTCGGGCCCAGCACCAACCAAGAGGAGGCGGGGCTCTCTCTCTCCAACCATTCCGAAGAGCCGAGGTCTCGTCAAGGAAAAATGAGCTAGCTCAGCTTTGACCCAAGGACTTTTTCCAGGCTTGTGTTAAGCATATAGAGATCGGCAAAGTTCAAGTTAGTTTAATCAAAAGAGAGATTCTCATTCATTCAATCATCGATCATGCGCCGATTGGCCTGGTAATTTCGACGAAAAAAGAAAGAATGATATTCCAACTCCCATTTCCCATCCACTTGTAATACGGGCCACCCATCTATTATCATGATATCGAAGTATGTTTGACTTAGGATCAGAACCTGGCTAGCTACTGAGAGACGAGCAAAGAAGCAAGGATTTGCCTTTCCCTTATTGTGATCCATCCCTCTGGTGATCCGCACGCGGTACACAGCTATCAAATACGTGGGACTATGTAGACACCAAAAATCTAGAGGTGACATTAGAAATCGGTCTAATATCTCCGCTCTGTTGGAAGCACAGCAGTGTGGACATGAACCTGTAGGCAAGCAGCGAGCTGCATATTAGAGACATTGAGGACCTGGGCTCCTACTAGATAGAGATTGTATTCTCAATTGTGGGACGGAAGTCAAATCATCGAATTGCTTTCGAGATCAATGCCTGGCATACTAGATCCATCTGACTAATGGCTTGCCCTTACTTGCATGAGGAGATCATAGATAGAGGACTCACTCGGAAGTCAAATCAGATTCCGTTTTCCACCTCTATCAGGTCCTGGCATAGACGGATTGAGACATATATATTGAGGAGCACATTTATATAAGTCAAAGAAGGACTCTTTCCTAGAGAAGGATTTGTCAACACTACGATGTAGGCTATGTCGAACACGCTCCTTAGGAAGCGTCTCGTACCTCCTCCTTTCCAATTGGGAATATCAAATCAGAGACAAAAGGAAGATGAAACCTATTTCACTGAAAGACTTGATCTGGCCGGCCAAACTAACTAAGCCAAAGAAAGGTCAAACTCTCTGGACTGGAATAAGCCTACGAGAAAAGCTCAACTTCTCTACGGCTTTATCTAGACTCTCGTGTGAAAGACGGTGACCTGAACATGGAATAGTCAAAGTTCACCCTCCAATGATGAGCCGAAGAAGAGGAGGACAAGGAAAATAGCTATTTTGTACACTTTGACTCAACTTCCAGAGCCTTTCGGCATCTTGATTATGTTCTTTCTTTCTCCTGGCGCATAATCTACATTAATGCTGAGAATTTATTCTCCTACAGGCCACTACTGACTTATGCGAGAAGTACCTCGGATTTGCCACTACTATCATTCATTCGCGACCACGTGTCAACCAATTGGGAATGCCTTCTGCTAGCCCGGCGTTTCGAGACTCCTTTATTTGATGGTGGAGAAGCTGTGAAGTACACGGCCTATATATTTTCATGAATTAGTTCTGTACCCTTATCTCGACTTGATCCCCCCTGAAGCTGTACCCCAGGCCGATGCTCTTTCTTTATTCTCTTTCTTGAATTGGCAAGGGTAGCATGGCGAAGTGCTGGAGGATCCATTCCATCTCCTTTTGTCTTTCCTCCTTCAATCAAAGTGTCTACTGCCTTCTCACACACTGTGCTTTTTTCTTATATATGTCAATTTTCCACCCATAAATACAAGAGAGAGATAAGCTGCTTTCTCCTTCTTCGTTGCCTTTAACGTGCTAGGTTCATAACTGATTCTTCTCCTTGAGCCTAATCAAGTCACGAGTTTGGTTAGGTACTTCCTTTTTAGTACTCTGAAAAACAGAATCCTTTGACCTTATTTATAAATCGAGTGAGACGTCGAACTTGCCTTGTTGGGCCTACTCAACAGACTGAATCATCCCCTTCCTCGTACCCCGAATCCCCGTCTGCATAGGAAGAGGCCTAACCACAAAATCCCTTTCTTCCGAACCTATAAATAGCTATTTTCCCGAAACAAAAAAGCTTCTTTCCCGAGAAAAGACCTGAATCCGCTAATCTATGTCTTCGTCTTTCAAGCGTCAAAGGTCTCCTCGATCAGCGCCGGGGCAAAGCAATCTCACAAGAGGCAGTCACAGGTTTCGAAGACAGCAGGAGCACGTTGATGGATATCAGCCTTCCTTTTGTGTTGAACATTTCATTTATTCCTTACCGACGAAGAAAGGGAAACCTAAGCAGAACCTAAAGAAAGATATCGTATGGTATTACGGATAAGGTGATAGACAAGAAGGTCACTCCCAAACCCTAGCAAAACAAAATGGGAATCAGACGAGACAAGGCTGATAGATGCAAATAGAGGATCCGTTTGTACTTACTCTATCAAAGATTTGATAACAACGAGAATTGTCTGGAAAAGCGCCGCGCCGCAAGGACCTCAGACACATCGCTTTCTATGTTCAATCGTCAAAGCCTCTATTGCTCGCTACAGTCGTGATCGAGACCTCCTTCCACTGGTTGGAATTCCAAGGAGTCCATAGTATTTGGCAACTGCTATCATATTTTCGACATAAACTCTTGGTGAATCCTATGAATTTTGACACATCAATCTCGACGTTCTGGGGAAGTTCAATCTAGAGATACCTGGCATAGCCTACTCGTACGAATCATCACACCTCGTCGAATTTGTCTTTCTCAGATATGGAGAGATTGGCACTCGCAAAAAGCCTGAATTCCACAAACCGGGCGTATGATCACCTGAGGGGAATCTTTCCCAAATTGACCACTGATTTGATGATTTTGATGTCTATTCTCAGATTTCCTCTTCTCATCAATGCGTCGATTGACTTCTTCCACTTTCAATAATAATTGGTGAGTCCTACACACACAATATTGGAAAAGAAGTTACCCTTTTCTAGGTCTGGGAAATAGGACTATTGTGGAACAGGAATGAATCAGATACCAATGCATTCCCAGAATTGTCAAACCTCTTGATCAGCTCGTGCACCAAAGCTCGGACAATTCATATTTTCAGGCATGTGTCACACTTATCGAACAGAGAATTTCGTACCGGGTGACAATTCGAGTCAAGAGAAAGTGCACAGGCATTCTGAAATCACGTAAGATGATAGAGGGGTCGTCAGCCTATTCTATTTGCCTTTATGCTCTCAACATTATACCTTTCTCGCTCCCAGCGCACCGGCGCCCTCCCAGTCATCAATCCTGCAAGACTAAAGTATTCAGATAAGAAAAAAACTGACCGTCCAAGCATAAAAAGAGTAGCCTGGGGATTGGCCCTGGTGATACAGTGAATATCGAACCATCAACAACGCGGAGAGCATCCATCCCAATAACCCTGAAATTGCGATCCACTACTTTGCCCACAAGGCATTCACCATGGTAGTGCCATATATATAGTACTCACTGTGCGTCAAAACTCTCCCATCAGCCGATCATTTGATTGATCAACAGACAATGCAGGCTCCACGTATCTGAAATCTCGGCCCCCAAACCATTCCCTGAATTTTCCATCCTCTATAGAACGGCTCCTCAGTCCATCCCCGATCTTGCGTGTGCCATTCACACACTTTTCGACATCCACGGGGAAAATGAATGGCATCGAAGAATCGGATGAACTTTGATACCTGTCGAAGCCAGCCTCAATAACCCAGCGGTTCGACCGATGAACCAGTGACCCAAGCCTTGACCAGGTTGATGTCCGCTCCGATTTTGATAACATATCAAAATATCTCAAAGCCAACTAAGTTGTGTAGTGTGGGCGTATTCCATTTTTGGAGTAAGAGCCCAGAAAATATAGTTAGCAAATCTGTTTTGAAGAAGAAGAATTTTGGAAATGAGAAGTCAAACATAATGCAGGAACATAATATAGTTAGTTAATCACAATGGAAATGGTGATGCAAAGGTAAGGACAGACTTGTCAAATCTAAACGGGGGAAATTAGATCGAATGTACGTCCAATTTGAGAATATTTTTCGTTTCTTGTTCACTTGAATCAAAACATGGAACTTGATAATTATACATTATTCAAAACTCTTTCTTATTACAGCTTATTCTATTTAAGAAGTAACGTATGGCCATGCCCTTTCGTACGCCCCGCTAGACATGAGCTTTTTTCTAATGCTCAGCAACTTGAGCTCTGGCAATATTTAGAACCTTCTGGGCGGATTGGCTGTCCGTAAACCCGTGTTTTCACAACACCAAATAGAAGACAAAAAAGATGAAAGCAAGGGAAGGGGCTTAAGAGGGAAGGCCGTTCGGCACCTATTGTTAGGGAATGCCCTCTTAAAGAAATGCCACTACACTAGTAGTCAGAGTAGTAAGAAAGAGGTTTAGCAATCATTCGAAAGTTGGGATGGAGCCTTAGCCTTTCACTCCGTAGTGGTCTGAGGGGCTTTGTTCCCCACTATATCGGATCGTCTGGGAAAGCTCTTATACTCATCTACTCGGCAGACAGAGAGGAATACGGAGACGATAAGAAAGGGAGGGCATACCTTGAGAATAGAAAGAGATCAGCGACTAATGGACTCCATTTCGCTTTCTCTTTCCGGAGTCGAGTGCTCCTCCCCGATTTCTTCGGCTTCCGGTGCTCTTGATCTTAGCATATCATTGGCCTTCGTACCGCTACTTTTTTCCAAAAGTAGGGAAAGTTTATCCCGGATTTCCTTTCAAAAGTTCCCCTTTGATAAGTGTATAGTTAAGAAGAAAGTTTCTCCGGACTACCTAAGTTTTCGGTACTCTTTTCCTTGGTCCTCTCTCGTGACAGAAGAATTGCGAAAGATTTGGATTGTGCGGATAGCCGCTTGACAATTTCTACGAGAAATCCTACATTTCATAGGAAAACTCGTCTGTCAGAATTAGTCTCATTGTCTCCTCCGTGCCCGAGGTCCGCCCACCACCCTTGGCCGAGCGTCAAGACGCATCTCTCAGTTTACACCCTATGTTCTTATTCTCTCTTGATTCACTCACTGTTTTGCTTGTTTTGCATCTCTTTCTATTATTGATTATTCTTTGTCTTCCGTACCACAGGTCCCGTGCTTCGACGAATACACAGTTTTCTCCCCAGACTCAAAAAAAGTAGTAAATGACCCAGCTTCATTTAATGTTGAATGAGAGGTTCGATCCTTTGACCTTGCAATTGATCGGTCCTGCTACGGTGACTCTTTCCTAGCCCCCAAGAAAACCAATTCTAAAAACAACACGGGGAAGAATTCGTTGGGCCTAAGAAGTTACTGTATTGCCCTTACTCTTGGCCATAGCGTGAGATGGACTGAGCTTCGCTGAGGACAGGAGGACCTTCCCGAGAATCGAGAGTGGGTAAGGAAGATAGGCTCGTCGTTCAGTTACTTGTTTGAGGAAAAGATGAGCTCATTGGGTAAGGTCTCGGAATGGCCTACTACGGGACAAGCTAATAGTGAAAGGAAAAAGTAGTGATTGAATAGGAAATAAGGAGTAGATGAGCGTGCCGGAATTAATGAAGCGGGAAGTAGCCAAGTAAAGTATGAGTTTTGGGAAAAGCGTCAGACTTATGAAATTGATAACTGTCACT